TGGGGAGGTTAATGCCATTTTCTATGAGCGAATGTGCCCATACTTGTTCATCATTAGAGGACACTATTCGTAATAATTTTCCCTTTTTTTTCTTACTTTCTTTATAAATTTTTCTAATTTTATGAATAAAATTAGAGTTAGAGTAGGATAAAGTACAATAATTTAATTCTAAAGATAATAAAGGCTTTGTTACGTTTCCACATCAAAGTAAAATATAGTACTTAGTTCTTTTTTCTTTCATTTAATGCCTATTGGTGTTCCAAAAGTACCTTTTCGAAGTCCTGGAGAGGAAGATGCATCTTGGGTTGACATATAGTGCGACTTGTCAGATATATTGGGTCATATGGGATTTTCCCGTTTTCTCCCCAATCGAGATATCCTCTGTTTCGCCCACGAAAGATTCATTGAATCATCAAAAATTTGGAGCGTGAAGTGCAATTAGATCCATTTTTGGGGGGGATTCGAATTATTATTTATTATTACTATTCTAAATTAGAAGAATTTATGGTTGGCTTAGTTGGACTACTACATTGAAGTATCCAGGCTCCGTTTAAAAAAACCAAGTAGTCTATATCATAAAGGATTCCTATTTCCTATTCTTAAAAAAATCCTTTTTTGTAAGTAGAAGTTATTTCAAACTCTTATGTTAATCAATCAATCGAGTAATATGCATGAAGCCGTCAACTATTTTACGGAATGCGTGAATTGAAAAAAAAAAAAGAAGGGATAACAAAAAGAAGTGGTAATGGGAGCATTTGTACTATATGTGCAAATCAAAATCGGGCGGATCTTTACCCGGAGTAGAGCATAAACCTAAAAAGATTAAAGAGGCCGATTTAAGAACAAGAAAATGACATCGTGATTTGGATTGAATCTCGATGAAACAATCCATCAATGAAAAGTTAATTGGATAAGTTTATTTTATATTATACGTTATAAATATATATATATATAATAAATATAAGGGGAACACAAACTCATGTTTCGTGAAAAATAAAAGAAAATCCTTTTATTATAAGTTATTGCTTATATATAAGTTATATTATTGCTATTGCTATGAAAAAAGAAAAAGTATTGGAATCTACACATTGATTCTCTTTTTTTTTTGAACCGTATGCGTCAAAAGGCGCCTGTACGGTTCCTGGGGGATACAATTTGACCCTAATCAACCGACTTTATCGAGAAAGATTACTTTTTTTAGGTCAAGAGGTTGATAGCGAGATCTCAAATCAACTTATTGGTCTTATGATATATCTTAGTATCGAGGATGATACTAAAGATCTGTATTTGTTTATAAACTCTCCTGGCGGATGGGTAATACCGGGGGTGGCTCTTTATGATACTATGCAATTTGTGCTACCAGATGTACATACAATATGCATGGGCTCAGCCGCTTCAATGGGATCTTTTATCCTGGTCGGAGGAGAAATTACCAAACGTTTAGCATTCCCTCACGCTTGGCGCCAATGAGGCTTTTATTTGACAGAAAAAAGAAGACTATGCCTTCGCCATATGAAATATGAATATTAAGTAATAATAGCATGGCACTTTGAATTCGATATAATCAATTTTGTTTTCGAAACATTAGATTAGATTATGTATCGAGAGAGTAATATGAGAAAAAGGTATTTCCTATTTTATTATCGGAAGTCCAGTTCAGCGTCACAAACTTTTTTTCACACCAGAGGTCTCTTAAGAATATTTCTAGTTTAGAGAGTATAGAGCGAAAAAAACAAGATTCTTTTTTCCTTAGTTTATTTGATCAAACAAAAAAGCAACTTTGGGATTGCTGAATAACAGACAAATCACAGACAAAAAAATATAATATAATAAATATATAAAGCAACGGAGCCATCATAGTATTTTTGAATTCCTCCGAAAGGAAGGGTGGTAAGTTGATCATTTACCTATCGGGGTCTGATCGATCCTATTTTTTTAGGTAAGGGTCAATTTGATTGTAGAGCCGTATGCAATGCATAATGCCCGTACGGTTGTTCGATTCTATCTTTTTTTTTTCTTGTTATTCTTTTATTACTTTCTTTTATCTTCCCCTCATCTAGAGAAACCTTTTATTATCTTATATCATCAGGGTAATGATCCATCAACCTGCTGGTTCTTTTTCTGAAGTAGCAACGGGAGAATTCATCCTGGAAGTGGGAGAACTACTGAAACTACGTGAAACCCTGACAAGGGTTTATGTACAAAGAACGGGCAAACCCTTATGGGTTGTATCCGAAGACATGGAAAGAGATGTTTTTATGTCAGCAACAGAGGCCCAAGCTTATGGAATTGTTGATCTTGTAGCGGTTGAATGACAATAGCCTGGATTTCGCGTCAATTCGTAATTTAAAATTAACCCTGCCGAGTTTCATTTTAATATTCTATGATGAATGATTTTTATTTCCTATTCTATTGAATAAAAGTAATTCATAATCATCCGGTTAGGATCGATCTAAACCAGCCCATTATGTATATGATTCAACATGCCAACGATTAAACAACTTATTAGAAATACAAGACAGCCAATTAGAAATGTCACAAAATCCCCCGCGCTTCGGGGATGCCCTCAGCGTCGAGGAACATGTACTAGGGTGTATGTGCGACTCGTTCAGATCATGAACTAGAACAAAGGAAAGAGAACAATGTTCAAATAAAAATGATCAAATAGGATAGAACGGAAAAATGAACTACATTTCTTTTTTATTATCTAAAAAGAAGGATAATTGATCATATTCCTTTTATTTTGTATGAAATTTATGGTTTCTATTGGTGTAAAACCACTCACCTCAATTTAAGATGAGAAGCAATTCTCCATTGGTAGCAAATGGTTATCCATTAAGCGGAGGAAATCTTAGTTAACATAGACCCCTCTTGCAAGAACGGACTAACAAGGTCAGCTACCCAGCCAACTTTCATAATTAAATACCGTTACTGTATAGGTAGAGCTCGTTGTGAAAGACCTATTACTGGAGAATTTCTGGGTAGAGCCGAAGAATGTGAACTATACAAGTTAGCAATAACATTGATTAAATGAAGTAAAGGCTCCGGTGTATAGAGAAGACCTCACCGTTTAAGAAGTAACCATAGAAACGATGGAATCCACTATTTATTTATCATGCTATTTTTTTTTTAATACCTAGTATATCGTATTTCGAGGTGAAATGCCTAGAAAAAATCGTGGTTGGGAAGGTTATAGTAGCCAAAGCCATTGGAATTTTTAGTTTATACATTGGAAAAATCCGTTTTGTTATTAATATACTAGGAAAGGGGCAAAAGAATAACTGAAAGAAAGGAAATCTATTAGTTATTCGTTAAAGTTTCATTTATTCAATGACCAGAATTAGACGGGGATATATCGCTCGGAGACGTAGAACAAAAATTCGTTTATTTGCATCAAGCTTTCGGGGGGCTCATTCAAGACTTACTCGAACTATTACTCAACAAAAAATAAGAGCTTTGGTTTCGGCTCATCGGGATAGGGATAAGCAAAAAATTAATTTTCGTCGTTTGTGGATCACTCGAATAAATGCAGCAATTCGTGAAAGGGGGGTATGCTATAGTTATAGTAGGTTAATAAATGATCTGTACAAAAGACAGTTGCTTCTTAATCGTAAAATACTTGCACAAATAGCTATCTCAAATAGGAATTGTCTTTATATGATTTCCAATGAGATCATAAAAGAAGTAAGTTGGAAGGAATCCACCGGTTAAACGGAGTTGCCCGGAGAATGAACTCCGGGAAGGTCGAATAAAAATGAATGAATAGAATATGATAAAATATGAGAAAGTAGTCAAAATAAATATGAATCAACACGTTCAATAAAAAAATTTATTCTTCCCAGATTATTATTTTTTTTTCTTACGACACGAGAATTCAATTCGGATTCTTGGATTTTTCCAACAAAAGACCAATCCGCTTTTGAGTTCGGATGGGGATTTGAATTCAAGTGAAGAAAGAGTAAACCTATCTTTTTCTGGCTCTAAGACTAGGAGTTCTAGTGGTCGACTCGGTTCTTTCAAATTGTTTCTCATTATTAAGAAAAGGTAACAAAGATAAAATACGAGCTTGTTTTATAGCAATAGTAATTAATCGTTGTTGTTTCAAGGTCAATCTATTCACTCGTCTAGATAATATTTTTCCCTGTTCACTAATAAATCGACTAATTAAACTCATGTTTTTATAATCAATTCGATCCCCCGATTGGATCGGGGGCAAACGCCTACGAAAAGATCGCTTGGATTTAAGAAAAGTTCGCTTGGATTTATCCATGGTTTGGTTAGTTTATTTCTTATCCCTAAAATCCTATTTCAGCCGTATCTCTAATTAGAATAAATAAATAGGATTTAGTTTGTTTATAATTATCTTTAACTTTAACTATGTTAAATATGTTATATATATAATGTCATTTTTTCCCTTTCCTTGTAAGATAAGAGCGCAGGTACTCGCTTCGATCTATTTCTTTATCTCCCCGTGAATCGTATGTTTGTTACAATATGGACAGAATTTTAGCAACTCCAATCGATTAGGCGTATTGTGCCGGTTCTTTTGAGTAATATATCTGGAAATGCCCGTTGATTCCTTATTAACACCGTTTCGAACACAAGCGGTACATTCCAAAAGAACCGGTATTCGCACATCTTTACCCTTGGCCATGAACCTCCTTTGGATTTTTCATTTACTCAACTCTTCCTCTTTCAATCCGAAACGAAAAAGAAGAAAGGAAGTAAAAAAATAGAATTTGTAACTTGCTATCTTCTTATGCAAGATTTCACTACAACCAATATAGGAAATAAGATAGAAAGATTTCTAAACTATATTTCAAATCACAGTACAGTATTTCATAGAAGTATCTTGTATAATACTCTTTCCCTAGAACCAGAGTTTCTATTCGACTTTCATAGAAATTTAATACAGAGAAATTTCATATTAATTTAATTCCAACCTGAACCCCAATCTCCCAGCCGTTGACTGCACTTTTATTCTTTCTCTTTCCTCCCTT